AATGAAAAGCCTGAGGAAAGGATTATTTTGATAGAATAAAATACGTGATTTTTCACTTTCATTATATTTAATAGAATTAAACTATTCCCTAAAGCATCAAAAACTTTTATACATCTTATACTTAAATATAAAAAGATAAGCTAATTAAGCTTTTGGGTTCATACCCCAACTATAAAGACTTTCTTTTCTTTTTAATAACAAAAATATATAAATTATTATTTCTATCCATTTTAATAATAAGAACAATAATTTCTATTTCAGCATACTCCTGATTAGGAATATGAATTGGATTAGAAATTAATCTTATATCAATTATTCCTATTATTCAAGAAAAAAGAATTTTATCATCAGAAGCAAGCATTAAATATTTCATTACACAAGCAATCGCATCCACAATTATTATAATAACAATTATTATAATAATATGAAAATCAAATTTTTTATCATTAGTAAATTTTGATTCAATTATACTCATAATTATAAATTCAAGATTAATATTAAAAATAGGAATAGCCCCTCTCCATTTTTGATTTCCAGAAGTTCTTGAAGGATTAAATTGAAATAATTGTTTATTAATACTAACTTGACAAAAAATCACTCCTATAGTTTTAATTATATATAACACTGAATTAAACTTATTTATATCAACGGTAATTATTTCAAGAATAATTATTAGTGGCCTTATAAGAATAAATCAAGTTAGAATTCGAAAAATTATAGCTTATTCATCAATTAATCATATAGGATGAATATTAAGAACAATAATTATTGAAAAAAGTATTTGAATAATTTATTTCATTATCTATTCAATAATTACTATTAATATTACTCTAATAATAAAAAACATTTTCTATTTAAATCAGTTATTTCCAAATATTTCAATTTCCCCTTCAATAAAAATATTTTTTATACTTAATTTTATATCATTAAGAGGAATACCACCATTTTTAGGATTTCTACCTAAATGATTAACAATTCAGTCAATAATCCTAAACAATATATACTTATTATCAATCATTATAATTTTATTTACATTAATTATAATTTATGTCTACATACGAATTGCAATAACAACATTAATTTTAGTTTCATCCCAAATAAATTGAACCTTAAAAATCAACCTGAAAATTAACAAAATATCAATCAGAATAATAAACTTCTTTTCTATAACGAGGCTAATTATTGTAACAGTTGGATTTAACTTAAGATAACAAGGATTTAAGTTAAATAAACTACCAACCTTCAAAGTTGTCAATAAGAAATCCGTCTTAAGCCTTGCTTAATTTAATAGGAGAAAAATTGGTTTTTGAATTGACTAACTTTGAAAATTATGAATCTTTAGAATAACATTAAGTTTTGGATTAATTAATCACCTTTAAATTTGCAATTTAAAATCATTTTTGAATACAAAACTAGTAAAAGGAATACTCCGTAAATAAATTTACAATTTATTGCTTAATCTCAGCCATTTTACTTAATAAATGACTTTTTTCAACAAACCATAAAGACATTGGAACATTATATTTTATTTTTGGTGTATGAGCTGGAATATTAGGAACTTCACTAAGTTTATTGATTCGAGCTGAACTGGGAAACCCAGGATCACTAATTGGTAATGACCAAATCTATAACGTTATCGTTACTGCACATGCTTTCATTATAATTTTTTTTATAGTGATACCAATAATAATTGGAGGATTCGGAAATTGATTAGTCCCCTTAATATTAGGAGCCCCAGATATAGCATTCCCACGATTAAACAACATAAGATTTTGATTGTTACCCCCCTCCTTATCACTTTTATTAATAAGAAGAATTGTTGAAAATGGAGCAGGAACAGGATGAACTGTTTATCCTCCCCTTTCAAGTAATATTGCACACAGAGGTTCATCAGTAGATTTAGCAATTTTTAGACTTCACCTTGCAGGAATTTCATCTATTCTGGGGGCTGTAAATTTTATTTCTACAATTATTAATATACGATCCATTGGAATAACTTTTGACCGAATACCATTATTCGTTTGAGCAGTATTTATTACTGCCTTTCTTCTTCTTTTATCACTCCCTGTTCTTGCTGGAGCAATTACTATATTACTAACTGATCGAAACTTAAATACATCTTTTTTTGATCCCACAGGAGGAGGGGATCCAATTTTATACCAACATTTATTTTGATTCTTTGGTCACCCAGAAGTCTATATTTTAATCATTCCAGGATTTGGAATAATTTCACACATTGTTAGACAAGAAAGAGGAAAAAAAGAAACCTTTGGATCAATTGGTATAATTTATGCAATAGTAGCTATTGGATTATTAGGATTTATTGTTTGAGCTCATCATATGTTTACTGTAGGAATAGATGTTGATACCCGAGCTTATTTCACATCAGCAACAATAATTATTGCTGTTCCTACCGGAATCAAGATTTTTAGATGATTAGCAACAATTCATGGAGCACAAATTAAATATTCACCCCAAATATTATGAGCTTTAGGATTTATTTTTTTATTTACAATAGGAGGATTAACAGGTGTAGTCTTAGCCAATTCATCAATTGACATTATTTTACATGACACTTATTATGTTGTTGCCCACTTCCACTATGTTTTATCTATAGGGGCAGTATTTGCTATTATAGGGGGAATTGTAAATTGATTTCCTTTATTCACAGGATTTTCATTAAACGAAAAATTTCTAAAAATTCAATTCTTCTCAATATTTTTAGGTGTAAATTTAACATTTTTCCCTCAACATTTTTTAGGATTAAGAGGAATACCACGACGATACTCTGATTATCCTGATGCTTACTTTTCATGAAATTTACTATCTTCAATTGGATCATTAATTAGAACAATTAGAATTTTATTTATAATTTATATTTTATGAGAAAGAATAAATTCTATACGAAAAAATATTGTCCCTATTCATATATCAACATCTAATGAATGAATACAAGATACTCCACCAGTTGAACATACATATTCTGAATTACCTATATTAAGTAATTTCTAATATGGCAGACTAGTGCCATAGATTTAAGATCTATTCATAAAGTTTAACTTTTTTTAGAAATAGCAACTTGAACGAATTTTAGCACTCAAGATAGAATTTCACCTATAATAGAGCAATTAACTTTTTTTCATGATCATACAATAATAATTTTAGTAATAATTACATTAATTGTACTCTATATTATTATATCAATAATATCAAATAAATATATTAATCGCTTACTTCTTGATGGCCAAATAATTGAATTAATTTGAACAATTGCTCCTGCTATTACTTTAATTTTTATTGCTCTCCCTAGTCTTCAAATTCTTTATTTATTAGATGAAATTAATTCCCCTTTAGTATCTGTTAAAACAATTGGTCATCAATGATACTGATCATATGAACTATCAGATTTTAAAAAAACAGAATTTGACTCTTATATAATTTCAGAAAATGAACAAACCTTAGGATCCTTCCGTTTATTAGATGTTGATAATCGACTTGCATTACCAGTCAACACTCAAATTCGAATAATAGTCTCATCATCAGATGTAATTCATTCATGAACTATCCCATCATCAAGAATAAAGATAGATGCAACTCCTGGACGATTAAATCAAATAAGATTTTTTATAAACCGAATTGGATTATTTTTTGGCCAATGTTCAGAAATTTGTGGAACAAATCATAGATTTATACCAATTGTAGTAGAAAGAATTTTACCTAAATATTTTATTCAATGAGTAAAAACTTTGTCATTAGATGACTGAAAGCAAGTCCTGGTCTCTTAAACCATTTTATAGTAAATTAGCAATTACTTCTAATGAAAAATTTAGTTAATATATAACATTAATTTGTCAAATTAAAATAATTAATTAATTAATAATTTTTAATTCCACAAATTTCACCTCTTAGATGATTAAATTTATTCATTTATTTTATCCTTATTTTTATAATTTTTAATACTATAAACTATTTTTCTTTTCTTTATAAAAACAAAAAGTTAAATTTTAAATCACAGAAAAAGCAATTAAATTGAAAATGATAACAAATTTATTCTCAAGATTTGATCCATCTACACAAATAAATTTTAGACTAAATTGAATTAGAATTTCAATTGGATTAATTTTTCTCCCAAGAATATTTTGAATAATTCCAAGACGAATTAATATAATATGAATTAAAATATATTCAATTTTAAGAAATGAATTTAAGATTATTTTAAAAATTAAATCAATAAAAACAGGAACTCTTATTTTTATTTCATTGTTTTCATTAATCTTACTTAATAATTTTCTCAGGCTTTTTCCTTATATTTTTTCAAGAACTAGCCATCTAGTTTTAACATTAACCCTATCTTTACCATTATGATTAAGTTTTATAATTTACGGATGAATTAATAATACAACTCATATATTTGCTCATCTTATTCCTCAAGGAACGCCTTCTATTTTAATACCTTTTATAGTCTGTATTGAAACAATTAGAAATATCATTCGACCTGGAACATTAGCAATTCGATTAACAGCTAATATAATTGCAGGGCATTTATTACTAACTCTTTTAGGAAATACTGGAAGAAAATTAGTTTTTGAGATAATTAGATTGTTATTATTATTTCAATGTTTTTTACTAATCTTAGAATCAGCAGTTGCAATTATTCAATCATATGTTTTTTCAATTCTTAGAACTTTATATTCTAGAGAAGTAAATTAATGTTAAATAAAAACCATACATATCATCTTGTTGAAATCAGACCATGACCAATTTTAGGAGCTTTTAGAGCAAAAATAATAATGATAGGATTAATTAAATGATTCCATTTTTATGAAATCAATTTATTTTTCTTAGGAAGATTTACAACAATTTTAATTATATATCAATGATGACGAGATATTACTCGTGAAGGAACTTTTCAAGGACTTCATACTAAAAAAGTAGTAAAAAATTTACGATGAGGGATGATTCTATTTATTACATCAGAAGTATTATTTTTCGTTTCATTCTTTTGAAGTTTTTATCACAGAAGATTGTCTCCTTCAATTGAATTAGGAATAATTTGACCCCCAATAAGAATTATTCCATTTAATCCAATTCAAGTTCCTTTATTAAATACAACAATCTTAATTTCCTCGGGTATCACAGTTACTTGGGCCCACCATAGTCTCATAGAAAATAATTATAATCAAGGAATTTATAGGTTAGTTTTAACAATTATTTTAGGTCTTTACTTTACTGCCCTTCAAGGTTATGAATATTTAGAAGCCAGATTTACTATTGCTGATTCTGTATATGGATCAAGATTTTTTATAGCAACCGGATTTCACGGTATTCATGTAATTATTGGAACAGTATTCCTAACTATTTGTTTTTTACGACAAATTTATAATCATTATAGATCAATTCATCATTTTGGGTTTGAAGCAGCTGCATGATATTGACACTTTGTTGATGTAGTGTGATTATTCTTATATATTTCAATTTATTGATGAGGAAGATATTTATATAGTATAAGAATTATTTTTAACTTCCAATTAAAAGATCTAAATAATAGTATAAATAATTATAATCATAAAAACCCTAAGATTATTAACATTTTCAGTAGTTTTAATTATTATAATCTTAACAAGAATTTTATCAAAAAAACCTATTTTAGACCGAGAAAAATGTTCTCCTTTTGAATGTGGGTTTGATCCTAAATCTTCAGCACGTATACCATTTTCATTACAATTTTTCCTTATTGCTGTAATTTTCTTAATTTTTGATATTGAAATTACCTTATTGTTACCTTTAATTATTACCATAAAAATTACTAAAATTTGATCTTTTTCAATCATTAGAAGAATCTTTATTTTTATTTTAATTATAGGTTTATATCATGAATGAAATCAAGGTGCATTAAATTGAGCTTTGTAGGATAATAGTTAAAACAACATTTAATTTGCATTTAAAAAATATTGAAAATTCAATTTATCTTAAATAAGAAACAAAAATGTAATTAGTTTCGACCTAATCTTATGATGAGTAATCATCCTTATTTATTAAATGAAACCAAAATAGAGGTAAATCACTGTTAATGATCAAAATGAATAATATTCCATTTAAAGAAATATGTAATCAAAATGAAACTTCTAATTTCAATTTTAAGCAGAAATCTGTTTATATTTCTATTTATATAGTTTAAATAAAACATTACATTTTCATTGTAAAATTAAAACTCAATTTTATAAATATTTTAAAACATTGTTTCCTTAATATCTTCAATATTATGCTCTATATAAGCTATTAAAATAAATTATTAATAATAAAATTAAAATAATAAACAAAATTAAATAAATTTTTAATCTATTATTAACCAATAACTGACTAAATCCAGAAGAATTTTTAATATAGTTATATAAATTTTGGGAACCAAAATATTCTGATCAACCTAAATCTAATTTTTTATAATATAAACCTCTTAATTTTAAAAAATAAAAGTTTACAAAATAAGTTGATAAATAAGTTATATTAAACATAGAAGAAAAAAATAATCTTGAATTTATGAAAATTATTGATTTTAACTTATAATTTAAATCAAAACGAGAAAATTCATTACCTACTAATAACCCTATAAAAATAAATAAAATAACTAAAATTTTCATCTCAAATGGTAAACAAATAAAATATGGAGTAGGGAACATTAATCATCTAAGTATCCCCCCTCCAATAATAACAAAGAAAATTAATCCTCTTATTCCCTTTAATATAATATAGCCTTGATCATTTAAATTATTAAAACTATAAAAATTAAAACTTCTGAATAATGAATAATAACATAAACGTAAAGAATAACAAACAGTCAATCCAATAGAAAAATAAAAAATTATATATATATATATATTAAAATATCTTATTGATACAATTTCAAGAATTAAATCTTTTGAATAAAATCCAGATAAAAAAGGTAAACCACATAAAGAAAAATTTGAAATATTAAAAAAAATACAAGTTAAAGGCATATGATTAACTAAAGCACCTATATAACGAATATCTTGACAATTCATAAAATTATGAATTATACATCCTGCGCATATAAACAATAAAGCCTTAAATAAAGCATGAGTCAATAAATGAAAAAAGGATAATTTTCAGTCTCCTAAAGCTAAGATTCTTATTATTAAACCCAATTGACTCAATGTAGATAAAGCAATAATTTTTTTTAAATCATATTCAAAATTAGCAATTAATCCTGATATAAATATAGTTATTCTTGAAATAAATAATAAAATAAACATTAATTCAAATCTAAAACAAAAATTAAATCGAATTAATAAATAGACACCAGCTGTAACTAAAGTTGAAGAATGAACAAGAGAAGATACAGGAGTTGGAGCAGCTATAGCTGCGGGAAGTCAGGAGGAGAAAGGAATTTGAGCTCTTTTTGTTAAAGCCGAAAGAACAACAAAATACCTAATAATTTTTATATTATAATCTTCCTTTATAAAATCTAAATAAAAAATAAAATTTCATCTTCCATAATTTATTATCCAAGCAATAGATATTAAAATTCCTACATCTCCAATCCGATTAGATAGGGCTGTTAATATCCCTGAATTTAAAGATTTAGAATTTTGATAATAAATTACTAAACAATAAGAAACAAGACCTAGCCCATCTCATCCTAATAAAATTCTAATTAAATTTGGTCTAATAATTAAAAATATTATTGACATAACAAATAAAAATACTAAATAAATAAATCGATTTATATTTAAATCTCCTCTTATATACTCTGATCTATAAAAAATAACTATAGAAGAAATAAATAAGACAAACCTTATAAATAATAAAGACATTCAATCCAGTAAAATAGATATATAAATTACATTTGAATTTAAAGTTATTAATTCATACTCTAAAATAATTATTAAATCTATTATTATAAAATATAAACTTATTATAAAATTAAAAAAACTAAAAAATAATAAAAAAATAAATAAAATTAAACAAATTGAAATTATTTAAAATACAAAGTATATCATTGACACCACAAATCAATATTTTTATTAAACTATTTAAATAATACATAAAAATATCTCCTCTAATAAAAATTAAATTTAAAGGAACTCAATGTATAAATAATAACAAAAATTCACGAATTCTTCCTAAAGAAAAAGAAAAAAGACCTTGATACAAATTACCATGTTGACTATGTGAATATAAGAAAAGTGAATAAGCAGCACCAAAAAAAGAAATTAAAAATAAAAATATTCATCTTAATCATCTTCAAGAAATAATTCTATTAATAAGTATAATTTCCCCAAATAAATTTAAAGAAAAGGGAGCAGCAGTATTTGAAGAACACAATAAAAATCACCACAAACTTATTCTTGGTATTAAATTAATTAATCCTTTATTTAAAAATAAACTTCGACTTAATAAACGTTCATAAGAAATATTTACTAAACAAAATAATCCTGAAGAACATAATCCATGAGCAATTATTATTAAAAAAGCTCCATAATATCCCCATAAATTTATTGTTATTAATCCCGCTAAAACTAAACCTATATGAGAAACAGAAGAATAAGCAACTAAAGATTTTATATCTATTTGACGTAAACAAACTAAAGAAATAATTAATCCTCCAATTAATCTTACTGAAATTAAAGTAAAATTAAACTTTAATCCAACTTCAAGAAAAATTTTTATAAAACGTAAAAATCCATACCCCCCAAGTTTTAATATAATTCCTGCTAAAATTATAGATCCAGAAATAGGTGCTTCAACATGAGCTTTTGGTAATCATAAATGAACAAAATATATAGGTATTTTAACTAAAAAAACAACAATTGTACAAATATAAATATAAAATGAATTAACCTCACATAGGAAAAACAAATCAAGACTAAAATTCATTTTATAAAAATAAAATAAAGAGATTATTATAGGAAATGAGCCAAATAAAGTATATATAAATATATATATACCAGCCTGAATACGCTCAGGCTGATATCCCCACCCTAAAATTAATATTAATGTAGGAATTAAACTTATTTCAAAAAATAAATAAAATACAAACATATTTATTGAACAAAAAGTAAAAAATAATGAAATTATCAATAATAAAACAACTAAACTAAAAAATAAAGAATAATTATTACTCAAATAAATTTTTTCCCTTGCTATATATATTAAACCACAAATTCAAAAGCTTAATAAAATTATAAAAAACCTTAAATAATCACAACCAAAAAAATAAGAAATATTAGAAAAATAATAAGTATAATTAAAAGTAAAGAAAAAAAATAAAATTATTAAAAAGAAAAGAAATTGTAATATTCAAAAATTATTATAACAACATAAAGGAATCATAAAAAACATAAATATAATAAATTTTATCATAAAACTCTTAAAGACTTGAAATAATCATTTCCAAAAGATCGAACTATTAACACCAAAAGAGATAAACCCAAAGCTCCCTCACAAACTCTTATAGTTAAAAAAATTATTAAAAAATATCTTTCATATATAAAAGTTAAAATAAATAATATTAAACCCACATATAGTGTAAGGACAATAAATTCTAATCTTAATAATATTAAAAGTAAATGATTACATTTTAAACAAAAAACGATTAATCCGGAAAAATATATAAAAATAAAAAAATTAATTCTGTAAATTAACATTGTTTTAATAATTTAATAAAAATATTGGTCTTGTAAATCAAAAATAAGATATCTTTTAAAACTTCAGAGAAAAATTAATATTCTTCTTTAACTTCCAAAGTTAATATTTTAAATAAACTATTCTCTGTATTATATTAATAATTTTAATAATCACTTTAACAATTACATTTATAATAACAACTCACCCACTATCCATGGGATTCATTCTCCTAAGTCAAACACTTTTAGTAGCAATGTGAACAGGATCATTATCTTTAAATTTTTGATATTCATACATTCTGTTTATTGTAATAGTAGGAGGCATACTAGTTTTATTCATCTATATAACAAGAGTAGCATCAAATGAAAAATTCTCATTTAGAAAATTATTTATATTAACTATTAGAATTGGAATTTTATTAAGAATTATTATTTTACTAATACAATTATTATCTAATAACTCATATTTTGATATAAATTTAGAAATAACAACATTTAAATTCTCATTAAATAAATATCTAATAACACCAATAATATTAATATCTCTAACAATTATTATTTACCTTTTTATTGCTTTAATTGCTGTATGTAAAATTACTAATATTAAATATGGACCCTTACGAAAAAATATTTAATGAAAATTATAAAAACCCATCCAATTTTAAAAATTATAAATAATTCACTCATTGACCTTCCCTCACCTTCAAATATTTCATATTGATGAAATTTTGGATCTCTTCTTGGAATTTGCCTAGGAATTCAAATTTTAACTGGATTATTTTTAGCTATACATTATTGTCCAGACATTAATATAGCATTTAATAGAGTCATTCACATTTGCCGAGATGTTAATTATGGATGGATAATACGAATTTTTCACATAAATGGAGCTTCATTATTTTTTATTTGCCTATACTTACATATTGGACGAGGATTATACTATAGATCATTTATACAAACACAAACATGAAGAATTGGAGTAATTATATTTCTTACAATTATAGGAACAGCTTTTTTGGGATATGTTCTCCCATGAGGACAAATATCATTTTGAGGAGCAACAGTAATTACCAATCTTTTATCAGCAATTCCATACCTAGGAACATCAATTGTTCAATGAATTTGAGGAGGATTTGCAGTTGATAATGCAACTTTAACACGATTTTTTGCATTTCATTTTACCCTGCCTTTTATTATTACTGCAATAGTAATAATTCATCTATTATTTTTACATCAGACAGGATCAAATAATCCTTTAGGAAATTCTAATAATATTGATAAAATTCAATTCCATCCTTATTTTACATCTAAAGATTTAATAGGATTGCTGATCACCCTTATAATATTTACAATTTTTGTAATAATATATCCTTATATAATAGGAGATCCAGATAATTTTATTCCAGCTGATCCTTTAGTTACTCCTACTCATATTAAACCAGAATGATATTTTTTATTTGCATATGCAATTTTACGATCAATTCCCAATAAACTTGGAGGGGTACTTGCACTTTTTATATCAATTATTATTCTTATCTTTATACCGATATTCAAAAAGAAAATTCAAAGAAATTCATTTTATCCTATAAATAAAACTTTATTTTGATCATTCTCTAGAGTAGTAATTTTATTAACATGAATTGGGGCACGACCAGTAGAAGATCCTTTTATTTTAACTGGACAATCATTAACAATCTTATATTTTATATATTTCCCCATTTTATTTTTAAGATCAAAAATATGAGATAATATTTTATTTAGAAATTAGTTAATGAACTTGTTTAAGTATATATTTTGAAAATATAAGAAAGGATAAAATACTCCTATTAACTTTACTAAAAATAATTAACTAAATAATTAAGGAAAAAATAAATATTTTCAATCCAAAAAAAAATATTAAAAAATTTAATGAAACAGGAAGAAATCTCTTTCAAGCTAAATACATTAATTTATCATAACGATAACGGGGTAAAGTCCCCCGAGTTCAAATAAACAAAAATCTAATAAAAACAACTATAAAAAAGAATATAATATTAATCAAGGAACCTCTAAAAAAAAGGAAAATAAATAATATTCTTATAAATAAAATTCTTGAATATTCAGCTATAAAAATTAAAGCAAATCTTCCTCCTCTATATTCAACATTAAATCCAGAAACTAACTCTGACTCTCCTTCGGCGAAATCAAAAGGAGTTCGATTAGTTTCTGCTAATCTTGATGTAAATCAAATTAAAGATAAGGGAACAGAAATATAAAAAAATCAAATATATTTTTGATAAATCATTAAATCAAAAATTCTAACCCTTGAAATCAAAATTAAAAAAGAAAGTAAAATTAAAGCCAAACTAACCTCATATGAAATAGTTTGAGCAACACATCGTAACCCCCCTAATAAAGAATAATTAGAATTAGATGATCAACCAGCAATTATAATTGTATAAACTCCTAGACTGGAGCAACAAAGAAAAAATATAAATCCAAGACAAAAATGAAGAAACCCTGAAAAAAAAGGTAAACAAAATCACAAAATTAAAGATAAAAATAATCTAAAAATAGGAGAAAAATAATAAGACCAAAAATTTGATATTATAGGTAAGGATTGTTCCTTAAAAAATAATTTTAATGCATCACTAAAAGGTTGAACTAATCCTATCAAACCAACTTTATTAGGACCTTTACGAATCTGAATATATCCTAAAATTTTACGTTCAAATAAAGTCAAAAAAGCAACACCAATTAAAACTCCTAAAATCAAAATTAAAAAAGAAATAAATAATAAAATTAAATCAAATAAATACAAATATTACCTGTATATATACATATAAAGATTCTAAATCAATTGCACTAATCTGCCAAAGTAACAATTATATTCAATTAAAAAATAATATATTAAATATTTGGTCCTTTCGTACTAAAATATTTTAAAAAATTAAAGATAGAAACCAACCTGGCTCACACCGGTTTAAACTCAGATCATGTAAAATTTTAAAAGTCGAACAGACTTAATATATTAAGCTTCTACACCCAAAATAAATTTTAATCCAACATCGAGGTCGCAATCTTTTCTTTCAATAAGAGCTCTAAAGAAAAATTACGCTGTTATCCCTAAGGTAATTTATTTTAAATTTAAAAATATAGATTTTATATTCATAAATATATGATTTCAATTAAAAGAATTAATTAAATCTTTCAGTCACCCCAACAAAATTTTTTAATTAATTTAAATAATTTTATACTAAAATATATAAATTAATTTAAAAATTAAACTCTATAGGGTCTTCTCGTCTTTTAAAAAAATTTAAGCCTTTTAACTTAAAAGTAAAATTCAATAAAAATAATAAAGAGACAGAAATTTTCTCGTCCAATCATTCATTCCAGTTTCTAATCAAGAAACTAATTATTATGCTACCTTTGTACAGTCAAAATACTGCAGCAATTTAACAAATCATTGAGCAGATTAAATCTTAAATTATAATCAAAAAACCATGTTTTTAATAAACAGGCGAAAAATAATTTGCCGAATTCCTTTTTATCACCTTAATAACTTAATATTAAATAAATATTTACCTACTAATTTAATCATTATTAATTAAGATGAAAATTAAACCAAAAATTTTAATATAAAAGCTAAAAACTATATAAATCTTATTAAAATTAAGATTAACTATAAAATTATTTTATTGATTAACAATTTAAATTATACAAAAAATAACAAAATAAAATTTTTTAACAATATAAATAAGAGCTCATCCCCCTAAATATTTTATACTAAAAATTATTAACTAAAAATTAATCAATAAATAAATAATAAAAAAATTAAATTTTTTTCTTAAAAAACTAGATATATTTAAAAACGAATAACATTTCATTTCTAATTAAAAATTATAAAAATTTATGAAACAATTAAATAAATTATTAATTAGAACTTTTAAATTCGAGAAAATTAAATAATTAAATCTTAATCAATAAACCCTGATACACAAGGTACAAAAAATAAATTTTGCTTATTTAAATTTTTAAAAATTCACTTACATTACTAATTTACTATAATAAAAATAAATTTTTCTATCTAAATAATAAATAAAATAATAATTTAACAAGATATAAATAAATAATTTCATCAACATCAAACTATACTGAATTACACAGTAATCTTTTTAATGTAAATAAAAAACTTTTATCAAGCTATAATTTGAATTCTAGATTCACTTTCCAGTAAATCTACTTTGTTACGACTTATCTCATTTAAACGAGAGCGACGGGCAATATGTACACATTTTAGAGCTTAATCAAGTCTCAAATTTATAAAACTTTACTATTAAATCCAATTTAATTAACTTTTCTAAGAATTAATACCAAAAATAAACTTATTGTAACCCATTTCTTCTTTTCTACAAGCTGCACCTTGATCTGAAATTTCTTATAATTATACTTAATGAAAATTTTTATTCTTATAAAATTCTCAAAAACAACGATATACAAACATAAAAAAAGTAAAACAAATCGTGTATCATCAATTATAGAACAGGTTCCTCTAAATAGACTAAAATACTGCCAAATTTTTTAATTTTAAAGAAAATAACTAATACTAATCTGGTATAAAATTTTACAATTTAAATAATAGGGTATCTAATCCTAGTTTAATAATAATTTTAATAACTTCAAATACAAAAATAAAAACTATATTAAAATTTAAATTTCACCCAAAAATTTTAATAATAAATTTTTAATTATCAATAAATTACTAACCAATAAATTTAAATCGAATTATTTGTATAACCGCAATTGCTGGCACAAATTTTATTAAATCTATAATTAATTACTAAAACTTATAAAAATAATTTTTTAAAACTAAATACTGCAATTTTAATTTTTAAATAAAAATTTACATATAAAATAAAAATAAATCAAAAATTCAAGTCAAAATAAAACTTTGAATAAACTAATTTTATCTAAAATAAATATTTTCTTGATAATAATCTCAACTTAAAAATTTAAACATAATTAAATTAACTAAAAAAATAATTAATTTTTTATATTTAAGATGAAAAACAAATTAATTTTATTTTTCTAAAAAATAAATTCTACTAAACATGAAATAAAATTATTTTTATAAAATAGTAAAAAAAAATAAAGTACCCCCCCATAAAAGCCGAAAGCCCCCCAACTTATGTTCGACTTTACTATAAAAATAAATTTAACAATTATTTTAATATGCCCCAATATTAAAAATCATAAATTTATAGATGAATATTCATATAATTAATATTTAATTTTTTTTTAAAAAAAAAATGAAATATAAATTTCAAATTTTATTTTTTTTAAAAATTAAATTTTATATCTAATTAAATTAAAATTTAAATTTTTATTTTTATTTTTCTTTTTAATTTTTATAAATCAAGAAATTTTAAATAACAAATCAAAATTAAATAAATATTATCTAAAAAATTTTCTTATAGTAAAAGAAAATTTATATATATGAAACTAAATTTTTCTATAAAATTTACAACTTTTTGAAAAAAGCTAAATTTAATAAAAATCTTTAAATATATATTTTCAATAATTTATTCAAAAGATTCTTAATTTTCAAAGTTAGTTAACTCAAAAACTAATTTTCTTCCTATTAAATTAAGCAAGTTTTTTTTTTTTTCAGTATTTTTTAATTTTATAAAAATAATTTAATTTATAATAATTAATAATTATAATATTTAATTCCTTATAATTTATATTATTAATTTAAATATTTAATTAAAATTCAATTATATATTATATTGTAAATAAATATATAATATATATATATATATATAATACTCCATCTATTAAACAATTATAAAATAGATCTATATACTTAAATTAAAATTTAAATAATAGTTTAGTTTTTTTTTTCCTTTACTTAAACTAATAATTATATATCTTCCATTACATTAAATTAAACAATATAAATAAATAAATCTTAATTTTATAATATTATATATTTAATTAATAAAATTTAACTTTAATTATTAATTATATATTATTAATTAATTATAATAAAGTAATATAAATAATTATTTTAAGTTAATTTTAATATATTTATAATAATTAGTTATATATATACATTAAATATTTATATTAAAAATGAAAAATTTCCTCTAATAAAATAAAATTTACATCCTGCTTTATACCTATTCTTTAAAAAATAAAATCTTAATTTTTTTACAATTTTTTGATAATAAATATTTCTCAATATTATTACTTTTTATCCAATTACTATTTTTTCATTTTTTAATAAATTATTATTTTTTTTTATTATTTAATATTAAAAATTTTTCTTTTTAAAAAAA